GACTTGCTCGAACTATTACTCAACAGAAAATAAGAGCTTTGGTTTCGGCTCATCGGGATAGGGATAAGCAAAAAAGAAATTTTCGTCGTTTGTGGATCACTCGAATAAACGGAGTAATTCGAGAAGGGGGAGTATCCTATAGTTATAGTAAATTAATACATGATCTATCCGAGAGACAGTTGCTTCTTAATCGTAAAATATTGGCCCAAATAGCTATATCAAATAGGAATTGTCTTTATATGATTTCCAACGAAATCCGAAAAGAAGTAGATTGGAAAGAATACACCGGAATAATTTAAATGGAGTTCCCCGGAGAATAAACTCCGGGAAGGTGGAATCGAAATTACTATGAGAAAATATGCTAAAGTAGTCAAAATGGATGAACATGTTCAATAAAAAAAATCTGGATTCTCGGATTTGTCAAACAAAACACCAATCCGTGTTTAAGTTCGGATTGGAATTCTGATTGAAGTGAACAAAGAATAAGCCTATTTATTTCTGGTTCTAAGACCAGTAGTTCTAGTGGTCGACTCGATTCTTTCAAATTGTTTCTCATTATTGAGAAAAGGTAACAAAGATAAAATACGAGCTTGTTTTATAGCAATAGTAATTAATCGTTGTTGTTTCAAGGTCAATCTACTCACTCGTCTAGATAATATTTTTCCTTGTTCACTAATAAATCGACTAATTAAACTCATGTTTCTATAATCAATTCGCTCCCCCGATTGAATCGGGGGCAACCGCCTACGAAAAGGTCGCTTGGATTTAAGAAAAGGTCGCTTGGATTTATCCATGGTTTGTTTGTTTAGTTTATTTCTTATCCCGAAAATCCTAATTCTTAATTGCTCCAATATAGGATTCTTTTTTATTTAAACGAAATGTCTTCTATTTATATTTCTTATATTTCAATATGTTCTATATAATGTCATTTTTACCCTTTCAAAAGACATACTTGGTTCGATCTATTTCTTTATTTCCCCATGAATCATATGTTTGTAACAATAGGGACAGAATTTTCTCAACTCTAATCGATTAGGCGTATTGTGCCGGTTCTTTTGAGTAATATATCTGGAAATGCCCGTTGATACCTTCTTCACACCGTTTTGCATACAACTGGTACATTCCAAAATCACGGTTACCCGCGCATCCTTCCTCTTGGCCATGAACCTCCTTTGGATTTTTGATTTACTCAACTTTTCTATTTTTCTTCGAAACGAAGAAAAAGAAAGGAAGGAAAAAATAGAAGTTACTAACTTGAAATCCAACCCTACAAGATCAAAATCAATAAAGTAATAAAGTAATAATAAAGCAAAGTCATAGTAAATAATAAGTAAGACAATGATTTCGAAACTCTATTTCAACCCGAAGGACGGTATTTTAGTTAAACATCTTGTATTCTTGCCCTAGATCCCGATTTTCCTACTCTACCTCCATGCCTCTAGTATGAATATGAAATTCATTTCATATTCATTTATTCATTTAATTCGAATTTTAGTTCGAATTTGAACCCGAGTCTCGCAGACGTTGAATCCACTTTTATTCTTTCTCTTTCGTCCCTTATTCTAATAATTAGAAAAAAAGGGAAAAAAGAGAAAAAAGGGGGGGGGGATTAGTCACAGATATTTGATTGTATCTCTAATCTTCTTCCTTCCGATGTCAATAATTAGAATGAAAAAAAGGGGAATGTCAACGCATCCGGGAAAAAACGATTAATCTCTATCAATAGACCTGCTAAAGCCCCGAACCATAGCGTACTTAGTACTGGGGCCACGGAAAGATATGTTTTTAGATCTCGCATTGAAAAACCTCCCTTTTTGATTTATTGTAATATATAAAGATAATGCATATATGATCAGATGCATATGTACTTAAGGACCACTTAGAGTTGTACATGGAATCCCTAATTCAAATTGAAATGTACAACGATGCATAAGATTTTCCCTTTCTTAAAATTAAAACCGAAAAAAAAATACATCCCTTCTTAGGGAGTAGTTCCAAAAAATACTCATTTATTTTTATGATGGGTTCTGTATTTCGTATATATATAATAAGTCTTTTCCCTTTCTTATTATTATATGATATGTTTATCATATGTTAAATGAGACCAAAAAGACGAAATAGGCAGAAAAGTTGTGTTTCTCAATGCAGGCAATAGGGGTGTGGAAAATAAGACAGGAATTCGCTACAATGACACTATAGAACAATTGAAGGGATGTAGCGCAGCTTGGTAGCGCGTTTGTTTTGGGTACAAAATGTCACGGGTTCAAATCCTGTCATCCCTACCTATTATTGCTCCTTTGAGCAGTAACGAGGAATCAATTGAGGTCGATTCAAATTGCACGGAATCATTCATTTTTATGAAACTATAGAATATATGCATATAAAATGGATTAGTGTTAAAAAAAGAATCCCTTTCTTTACATTCTTTTCTATTCTGATAAGAAAGTAAGAAAGCGCTCTTAGTTCAGTTCGGTAGAACGTGGGTCTCCAAAACCCGATG